TCATCCACGCCTGAAACGTATCTTAATGCCTGAAAGTTGGATAGGCTGGCCTTTACGTAAGGATTATATTGCACCCAATTTTTATGAAATACAAGATGCTCATTGAATAATCAGAAACAAATATTCATTTCTCCAACTCCAGGTATTAAAAGAATATTTGGACGTTTTCTTATAGACCAAACAGAGTAATTGACGTTTCATTCATTAGGTGGGCTAAAAAAAAATTAGAGGGTTCATTGAAATTATCAAATTTTGAAGATACTTTTTTGGATGAGCCGAGCCAATAGGATGAAATTAAAACAGTTCCACATCATGAACTATGTACCGCGCACATCACTTAGAAGGGCTCTCGAAAGTAACATAGGAAGAAATAAAGAAATAGAATATGAAAAATAGAATGAAATAATATTCTATTTGTACTGTATCTAAGATCAATCTTGGCTATTCACGCCCCTCACCTAGACTCTGCTTTTTGGTCTTTCAACTAAACAATTGAAATTTACACTTTCGACTATGTATGAAGTCATAACATTTTTTTTACTGGCGGAGACACGAACAAATAAAAAAGTAAGAAGAAACAAAATGGAATTCGTTTCTTTTGTATACTTTGAAATACAAAAAATACACAATATCCATCGTTTCTTTTACCCGTTTTAGATACATAAAACTTCATTAGTAAGGGGCTCCGACACTTAGATGGATAAGTATGTATCATGATCTATAACTAGAACACTGAATATGTATGTCGACCCATATCAATTAATTTGTAAAATAGATACTTATACAAATTACTCATGTGCCAGGAACCAGATTTGAACTGGTGACACGAGGATTTTCAGTCCTCTGCTCTACCAGCTGAGCTATCCCGACCATTCACGACGCATCATCCTCATTTTATTTTAATATAGGACTTGGGTCTATGTCAATTAAAAAAATTAAAAGATATTACAAAGATATTACAAAGTAATATCCAGGCCCTGGTAGAATTTCTTGTATTTTCAAAAAGGAAACTTTGTAAGTTTCAATACAATACAAATAATACAAATAATGATATGGATTGTTAATTATTTAATTTTATTAAATTATTCAAAGATGCTCATTTGTACACGTATGATATATATCACATACAAGGCTTATGATGTGATAATAAAAAAAATTTCCGCTCAGATCGGTTTGTGAAATAGTAGAGTGAGAATGACTAAGAACTATAAACAATTTTGAGTCACTAACAAAAGGAAAGAAAAGATAAATAATTAGGGAGGCAACCAGTTCTTTTTGGGGATAGAGGGACTTGAACCCTCACGATTTCTAAAATCGACGGATTTTCCTCTTACTATAAATTTCTTTGTTGTCGATATTGACATGTAAAATGGGACTCTATCTTTATTCTTAATCCGATTAAAAAATTCTTCAAAATAAAAAGATTTATCAGACTATGATGGAGTGAATGTTTTGATCAATGAATATTTAATTCTTTTTTTTTTTCTATTATATTCATAGAAATAGATAGAAAAAAATTATAGAACCAGTTGGAGTCGTCATTAATCATTTTTAATCATTTGGCGATAGTATTTCAGTAAGTATACATCCGTAAGTATACATATGTATATAGGTTTATCTTTCATCTTTTCGGAAGTTTCGATGGAAGGATTCCTTTATGAACACAATGCAGCCAACTCCATTTGTTAGAACAGCTTCCATTGAGTCTCTGCACCTATCCTTTATTTATTCTCGCTTTATGAAACCCTTGTTTGTTTTCATAACACGGGATTTGGCTCAGGATTGCCCATTTTTAATTCCAGGGTTTCTCTGAATTTGAAAGTTATCACTTGGTAGGTTTCCATACCAAGGCTCAATCCAATTAAGTCCGTAGCGTCTACCAATTTCGCCATATCCCCCTTTTTTTGTGATGCGATTAGGATCACACACATCATGATGCCGTTTACTCTTTTTGTTCATTTCCATTTATATTATGATTATGCTAAAACCGTTGAATTCATTAGATATCGATTCCTGTATTGAAAAGTGGTTTCTCCGATTTGATTTCGTATCTATCTTCTTTCATTTTTATTGGAGACCGTAGTTGGTCCAACTAGAAATTCAATATAGATATATATCGCATAACATATATCTATTATATATATATATGTATATTATATATATATGTCCCTATTCCTATCATTTTCAGTGTGCAATTTTGAATACTTGAACGGTCGATTCTTTTTTTTTCCTCTTAGGTTTCCCCTTTCCAAATGAAACCCTAGGAATGTTTTATTATGGTCTGGATTGCCCTTTTCTCTTCATATCCTTTTCTTAGGGCGGATCATAAAAAAAATGACAACGACAAAGGGTAATTTAGTATTTCAAATTTCAGTAATAGCCATATCTAATCGAATAGATATAATTAATCAATTAATTATTCCGTTAATTTACAATTATTTATTAATTAAATTTTTTTTTTCAAATTATATAAATTCTATATTTTCGCATTCAAATATAT